AATGGGATGCCTGATTAAAGGATTACTTTGATAGAGTAAATCATGCAGCCTACTGCTCTCATTATTATAAATTTTCTTTTTCTTTTATTTTTATAAATATTTATACCTCTAACTTCATAAATTAAATAAAATTAAAAATAAACAAACAAATTATTTGTAATAGAATTAAACTATCCCTTAAAGTATCAAAAACTTTCGTGCATCTTACACTTACAAATAAAAACTACCCCAATTAAAACTATAATAAATAAAACTTTGGCCTTCCTAAACCTAAAAAGGAAGGCCTAACCCATAAAAATAAAATAAAAATTAATTAATTATCCCCAGAAAGGTAAGCTAAATTTAAGCTCATAGGTTCATACCCTATTTATGGGGGTTATCCCCTCTTTCTAATCTTATTTAATCCTTCCCGTATACTTTTCCTATCTACTTTAATTATAGGATCATTAATTGCTATTTCCTCTACATCTTGATTAGGGGCTTGAGTAGGCTTAGAAATTAATTTATTATCTTTTATCCCCTTAATGACTCATAATAATCAATTTTCAGCTGAAGCTGCCCTAAAATACTTTTTAGTTCAAGCTCTAGCTTCTGCTTTGCTCTTATTCGCTGTAATCATAATTTATTCTGTTCAATCATATTTAATTTCTAATTTTCAATTTTACCCCCCACACTTACTAATTAGTTCAGCTTTATTCCTAAAAATAGGAGCTGCCCCGTTCCATTTTTGATTTCCTGGAGTTATAGAAGGGCTTAGATGATCCTGCAATATGTTATTAATAACCTGACAAAAAATTGCCCCTCTTATATTAACTTCTTATATTATCTCCGTAAATTACTTTTCCATTTTTATTATTATATCTTCTGCAATTGCAGGATCTTTAGGGGGTTTTAATCAAACTTCCTTACGTAAAATTATAGCCTACTCATCAATTAATCATTTAGGGTGGATAACTGCTGCTCTAATAGTAAGAGATAGTATTTGACTTTTATATTTTGGATTTTATTCCTTTTTATCCCTTACAAGTGTAATTTTATTCAATCAATTTCAGCTTTCTCATTTAAATCAAATTTATTCTTTACCTTTATCAAGCCCATTCATTAAAATATTAATTTTTGGCAATTTATTCTCATTAGGAGGGTTACCCCCTTTTACAGGATTTTTCCCCAAATGAATAGTTATCCAAACCTTAGTAGCTTTAGACCATTTATTCCTAATCTCTTTTATAGTAATTATAACTCTAATTACCTTATTTTTTTATTTACGTATTACTTACTCAGCGATTTTACTAACTCATTCTGAACCAAAATGAATAATAAACCAAACTAATATTAATGCATTTTTATTATTTCTAGTAAGTTTATCTTTACTTGGTTTACCCTTAAGCTGTTTAGTTATATTTATATATTAATATTTAAGGTTTTATGTTAATAAAACAAATAGCCTTCAAAGCTATAAATATAAGTTTAGTCTTTTAAGCCTTAGTAAATTTACATCTTTAGAATTGCAGTCTAATATCTTATTTAGAAGATAAGGCCTGGTAAGAGAGATTTTAACCTCATAAATAGATTTACAGTCTATCACCTAAATTTTCAGCCATCTCACCGCGACAATGACTATATTCAACAAACCATAAGGACATTGGAACCTTATACTTTATCTTTGGAGCCTGGTCAGGTATAATTGGTACTTCATTAAGTTTATTAATTCGAGCTGAACTTGGTCAACCGGGATCTTTAATTGGAGATGATCAAATTTATAATGTAATTGTAACAGCTCATGCCTTTATTATAATTTTCTTTATAGTAATACCTATTATGATTGGAGGTTTTGGTAATTGACTAGTTCCATTGATACTTGGAGCTCCTGATATAGCTTTCCCTCGTATAAATAATATGAGATTCTGACTACTGCCTCCTGCCCTTACCCTTTTATTAGCTAGTAGTATAGTTGAAAGAGGGGCTGGAACGGGATGAACTGTTTATCCCCCCTTAGCTGCAGGTATCGCCCACGCAGGCGCTTCAGTAGATCTAGCTATTTTCTCCCTACATTTGGCCGGAGTTTCTTCTATTCTAGGTGCAGTAAATTTTATTACTACTACTATTAATATACGTACTAGAGGAATAACAATAGACCGGATTCCACTATTTGTTTGATCTGTAGTTATTACAGCAGTTCTTTTACTACTATCCCTACCTGTATTAGCTGGGGCTATTACTATATTATTAACTGATCGTAATTTAAATACTTCTTTCTTCGACCCAGCAGGAGGAGGAGATCCTATTTTATACCAACACCTATTTTGATTTTTTGGACATCCTGAAGTATACATTTTAATTCTCCCTGGATTTGGTATAATTTCCCATATTATTAGTCAAGAAAGAGGAAAGAAGGAAGCCTTTGGCTCTCTAGGAATAATTTATGCTATATTGGCTATTGGCCTTTTAGGTTTTGTAGTCTGAGCCCATCATATATTTACTGTTGGTATAGACGTAGACACCCGAGCTTATTTTACAGCAGCTACTATGATTATTGCTGTTCCAACAGGAATTAAAATTTTTAGCTGACTAGCCACTTTACATGGAACTCAACTAAACTACAGCCCTTCTCTATTATGAGCATTAGGGTTTGTATTCTTATTTACAATCGGAGGATTAACGGGAGTAGTTTTAGCTAACTCTTCTATTGATATTGTACTTCATGATACCTATTATGTTGTTGCCCACTTTCATTATGTTCTTTCCATAGGAGCCGTATTTGCTATTATAGGAGGACTGGTTCATTGATTCCCATTATTTACGGGATTATCATTAAATCCCCAATGATTAAAGGTTCATTTTGCTATTATATTTATTGGAGTTAACCTAACCTTTTTCCCTCAACATTTCTTAGGCCTTAGCGGTATACCCCGCCGATACTCTGACTATCCCGATGCTTATGCTGCATGAAACGTTGTTTCTTCTGTAGGATCAACTATCTCTTTTGTTGGTGTACTTTTATTAGTGTTTATTGTGTGAGAAGCTTTTGTTAGCCATCGACAAGTAGCCTTCCCCCTTCAAATAACATCTTCCGTAGAATGATTCCATAATCTCCCCCCCGCAGAACATAGCTATGCTGAACTCCCTACTCTTCTAAATTTCTAATATGGCAGATTAGTGCAATGGATTTAAGCTCCATATATAAAGGTTCCCCCTTTTATTAGAAACTAATGGCAACATGAGCTAATCTAGGATTCCAAGATAGAAATTCTCCTTTAATAGAACAATTAACTTTCTTTCATGATCACACCTTATTAATTTTAGTTATAATTACTACCCTGGTAGGCTACCTAATATCTACATTATTTTTTAACACCTATACTAACCGTTATTTACTAGAAGGACAAACTATTGAAATTATTTGAACTATCCTACCAGCTATTACTTTAATCTTTATTGCACTCCCCTCCCTACGACTACTCTACTTATTGGATGAAGTTAGTGACCCTTCCCTTACATTAAAAACTATTGGTCACCAGTGATACTGAAGTTATGAATATTCAGATTTCCTCCAAGTAGAGTTTGACTCTTATATAATCCCAACCACAGACCTTGAAATAGGAAATTTCCGATTATTAGAAGTAGATAATCACGCAGTCCTTCCCATGAATACTCAAATCCGAATTTTAATTACTGCTGCTGATGTCCTACACTCTTGAGCCTTACCAAGCCTAGGAGTAAAGGTTGATGCTACCCCCGGACGGTTAAATCAAACTAGATTTTTAATAAATCGCCCTGGGCTTTTCTATGGTCAATGTTCTGAAATCTGTGGTGCTAACCATAGTTTCATGCCTATTGTTATTGAAAGTGTTCCAACAAATACATTTATCTCTTGAATTTCTAAGATAAGAAACGCTTCACTAAATGTCTGAAAGCAAGTAGTGGTCTCTTAAACCACCTATAGTAAATTAGCATTTACTTTTAGTGAAAAAGGTTAGTTAATTTATAACATTAGTATGTCACGCTGAAATTATTGAATATTCAATATCTTTTGATTCCACAAATAGCCCCAATTAGATGACTTACTTTATTTCTTGTATTTTCTTTAACACTAATCTTATTTGGCATCCTCAATTATTATCTCTTTACTCCTAACAGCCCTTCTTCACTAAATGAAAAGACCCAAATCAAAACTAACCCCCTCAATTGACCATGATAACAAACTTATTTTCTGTATTTGACCCCTCTAGTAGAATTATAAGTCTTTCCCTTAATTGATTAAGAACTTTTATTGGCATTTTATTACTCCCTATAACATTTTGACTTTTACCTTCTCGTTATTCCTTATTATGAAATAAAATTCTCTCAACCCTACACAAAGAATTTGCTACCTTACTAGGGCCTACAAGCCGCCCCGGAAGAACCTTTATCTTTATTTCTTTATTTTCTTTAATCTTATTCAATAATTTCCTTGGACTATTCCCTTATATTTTTACAAGCTCTAGTCACTTAGCCTTCACTTTAACTCTTGCTCTCCCCCTATGGCTTAGCTTTATAGTTTATGGTTGAATTAACCATACTCAACACATATTTGCCCATTTAGTACCTCAAGGTACTCCTCCAGTACTAATACCCTTTATAGTATGTATTGAAACTATTAGTAATATTATCCGACCTGGGACATTAGCTGTTCGATTGGCTGCTAATATAATTGCTGGACATCTTTTAATAACTTTATTAGGTAATACTGGGCCAAGATTAACAATATCCCTCCTTACGTTTTTATTAATTGGTCAAATTGCTTTATTAGTCCTAGAATCCGCTGTAGCTATTATTCAATCTTACGTATTTGCAGTTCTAAGAACTTTATACTCTAGTGAAGTAAACTAATGTCTACACATAGTAATCACCCCTATCATTTAGTTGACCAAAGCCCTTGACCATTAACTGGTGCCATTGGAGCCATAACAACCCTATGCGGTTTAGCTCAATGATTTCACCAGTACAATACTAATCTATTATTTCTAGGATTTACAATTACTTTACTTACCATAATTCAATGATGACGAGATGTAACTCGAGAGGGAACCTATCAAGGACTACACACTTACATCGTTACCTTAGGGCTACGTTGAGGGATAATCCTATTTATTGTTTCTGAAGTATTTTTCTTTATTTCATTTTTCTGGGCTTACTTTCATAGTAGTCTAGCCCCTACTATTGAATTAGGGGCGGTATGGCCCCCAATAGGAATCTCTCCCTTCAATCCCCTTCAAATTCCTTTATTAAATACAGCTATTCTATTAGCTTCTGGAGTAACTGTAACTTGAGCTCACCATAGCTTAATAGAAAGCAATCATACTCAAGCCTTACAAGGACTATTCTTTACAGTAATTCTTGGTATTTACTTTACCATATTACAAGCCTATGAATATATAGAAGCCCCTTTTACAATTGCTGATGCCGCTTATGGGTCATGCTTCTTTATAGCTACAGGCTTTCATGGTTTACATGTAATTATTGGGACTACTTTTTTATTAGTATGTTTATATCGACACTATCTAGAACATTTCTCTCCCAATCACCATTTTGGATTTGAAGCAGCAGCCTGATATTGACATTTTGTAGATGTAGTATGGCTATTCCTATATATTTCAATTTATTGATGAGGTAGTTAATATTCCTATTACTTATTTAGTATATAAGTATATTTGACTTCCAATCAAAAGGTCTGATAAATCAGAATAAGTAATTTTATTAATTTTAGCTATAGCCATTATCCTTATAATTATTACATGCGTAGTTATATGTTTAGCTTCTCTTTTATCTAAAAAATCTGTAGTTGACCGTGAAAAAAGAACTCCATTTGAGTGTGGATTTGACCCCAAATCTTCCTCTCGATTACCCTTTTCTCTTCGTTTCTTTTTAATTGCTGTAATTTTCCTAATTTTTGATGTAGAAATTGCTTTATTGTTACCCTTAATTATCCTATTTCAATTTTCCTCTCTATTTTTTTGATTTATTACAGGAAGATTTTTTCTTTTAATCCTTTTATTAGGGCTATACCATGAATGAAATCAAGGAGCCTTAGAATGAGCTAATTAAACCTAAAGGACTATAGTTAATTATAACATTTGATTTGCATTCAAAAGGTATTGATTCCATCAATTAGTCTTAAAAATAAGAAGCGATTAATTGCATTCAGTTTCGACCTGATTTTAGGTGTACTTTCACCCTTATTTATTAGACGAAGCCAAAACAGAGGCTTATCACTGTTAATGATAGAAATGAATTACAATTCCATCTAGAAATGTAATGCCATCAAAGAGAGCTGCTAACTCTCTTTTTAGCAGTTAAATTCTGTTAACATTTCTTCCCCCCAACACTTAATAGATAAATATGTAAATATTTATTTATATAGTTTACTCAAAACATTACACTTTCACTGTAAAGATAAACTTTGGTTTTATAAATGTTCAGGGATTTAGCCAATCTCTTTAGCATCTTCAGTGCTACGCTCTTATATATAAGCTACCTAAACAAATAAATATAAATATTATTATAAAAATAATTCAAAATATAAATGTTATTAGATACACCTTTAAATCATTATTTTGTACCCATTGATTTATTTGAGATAATTTAAGTAAAGATCTATAAATCCCTTGACCCCCTATATATTCTCTCCACCCTTGGTCTATTCTCTTAATTAGGTTATTTCCTATCATTAAAGGCTTTTCTCTAACACCAAAAGTAGACAAATATGGTATAAATCACATAGATCCCATAAAAACTACCTTATTATAAAACTTTAATCTTATTAAATCTCCACTTATATTTATCTTTGCAATTTCATAACCTAATCAGCCTCCCACAACTCTAACAGTTAAAGCTAAAGTTTTTAATCCGATAGGTAAGCATACTATTACTGGAGTGGGAAATAATAATCACCCCATTATGCTACCCCCAATAACAGATATTAATAACAATCCTGTTATCCCACGTAACATAATATGTCCCTCATCATTTATCGGATGACAAGCACTAGGATGAAAGGCCCCTCTTAATCTATAATAAACCAATCGAAGAGAGTAACATATAGTTAATCCTGTAGAAAAGAAAAATAAAAAGAAACCCACCACATTTAATAAACTTAAGCTAGCTACTTCTAAAATTAAATCCTTAGAGTAAAACCCCGCTAAAAATGGCACCCCACATAAAGCTAAATTGGCTACATTTAAACATGCCGTTGTATAAGGTATTTGAGTAATTAAACTTCCTATATTCCGAATATCCTGAGAATCCTTTATATTATGAATAACAGCCCCCGCACATATAAATAAAAGAGCCTTAAATAAAGCATGTGTTAATAAATGAAAATAAGCCAGCTTATAAAACCCTAAAGCTAAAATTCTTATTATCAACCCCAGTTGTCTTAGAGTAGATAAAGCAATAATTTTCTTTAAATCAAATTCAAAATTAGCCCCTAACCCAGCTATAAATATAGTTAATCCTGCAATTAATAATAACCACTTATTTATACAAGTCCCCTCAATTGCTGGTCTAAAACGAATTAAAAGATACACCCCTGCCGTTACTAATGTAGAAGAATGTACTAAAGCTGAAACAGGAGTTGGAGCAGCCATAGCCGCCGGTAGTCAAGCAGAAAATGGAATTTGGGCTCTTTTAGTTATACCAGCTAAAATCACTAAACTACCAATAATTGTTATTTCTAGTCTTCCCTTTATAGCCTCTAGATAATAAATATAATTAAAGCTTCCAAAATTAAATATCCATGCAATAGCCATTAATAAAGCTACATCCCCAATCCGATTTGATAAAGCAGTTAATATTCCTGCATTATAAGATTTAACATTTTGATAATAAATAACTAAACAATATGAAACTAAACCTAAACCATCTCAACCTAATAAGATTCTAATCAGATTTGATCTAATGATTAAGAGTATTATAGATAATACAAACATTAATACTAATAAAATAAATCGATTAATATATTTATCCCCTCTTATATATTCTTCTCTATAGTAAATAACCAGAGAAGAAATTAATAATACAAATCTTATAAAAATTAGAGATATTCAGTCAAATAAAAAAGTTATAACAATTCTAGTTCTTTGTAAACTAATTACTTCCCATTCAATAAATAAAGTATATTCTTGTAATAAAAAATAAACCCCCGTTGTAAATAAAAATATACTAGTTAAACCTAAAAATACCAAACTAATTAAACAAATAGAAATATTCCATAACATTGGCTTAAAGTAAATTATTACATCTTTGACACCACAAATCAATATTTTTATAAACTATTTAAGCTATAATCATAAAATCATAGATTCACTCTTTATAATTAACACATTTAAAGGAACTCAATGTAAAAATAATAATAAATACTCTCGTCTGTACCCTCCTACACAAAAATAAATAGCTGAATATACCTTTCCATGTTGACTATAAGAATATAAATATAAAGTATACGCAGCTCTAAAAAATGACAGAATCATTAATGTTAATATAGTTAATCAACATCACCCCACTAAACTATTTAATAATACAATTTCTCCTAGTAAATTTAATGTAGGAGGAGCTGCTATATTAGCCGATCTTAATAAAAATCATCATAAAGTTATTCTTGGTATAAAGTGTATCAAACCCTTATTAATAACTAAACTTCGACTCCCGAGTCGCTCATAAGAAATATTCGTTAAACAAAAAAGCCCTGAAGAACATAAACCATGAGCAATTATTAAAGTATAAGCCCCAGCAATCCCCCAATAGCTTAAAGTTATTAGCCCTCCTAAGACTAGTCCTATATGAGCTACTGATGAATAGGCTACTAAAGCCTTTAAATCCGTTTGTCGTAAACAAATGAATCTAACCAAACACCCTCCAATCAAACTAATTCCTACTCAAATGAAATTAAATTTTAATCCTAAAATACTTAATATATTTATTACACGTAATAAGCCGTAACCTCCTAGCTTCAGTAAAACTCCAGCCAAAATCATTGACCCTCTTACAGGGGCCTCAACATGAGCCTTAGGTAATCATAAATGAACTAAAAATATAGGTATTTTTACTAAAAAGGCAAATACTATAACTAAATAAAACAATCCTTTTCCTCTAATTCTAAATTTACCTAATATAGGCAAAAATAATGTCCCTAAACTTCTATAAATATAAAAAATACCCACTAATAAAGGTAAAGAAGCTAATAAAGTATAAAATAAAAGGTACATCCCTGCTTGTATACGCTCAGGCTGATACCCCCAACCTAAAATTAATAATAAAGTTGGAATTAAAGAAGCCTCAAAGAACAAATAAAATAAAAATAAATTTGTTCTTCTAAAAGTTAAATAAAGTATTAATATTAAAAATATTACTATAAACACAAATAATTCCTTATTATAGTTAGTCTTAAGAATTCTCTGACTAGCAGTAATTATTAAAGCACAAATTCAAAATCTTAATAAAATTAAACCAAAAGAAATTACATCGCACCCTATAAAATATCTTATATTATAATGATAGAAAGGATAACTCCCCATAAATAAAAATATAAAAGTTAAAATATATAAAGCTAAATGTACCAAATGTCATCCTTGAAAAATAAAAGATAAAGGGATCAAACCTAATAGAGACAATAAAAATCTTAACATTGAAGAATTCTAAAGGACTGGAAATAGTCATTTCCATGTGTACGAATTATAGAAACTAAAACAGAAAGCCCTAATGCCCCCTCACACACAGCAAATGTTAAAAATACTATAGAAAAATATAATTCTGACCCTAAATTTAATAGATACCCAAATAAAAATAAATAGAGAGTTAATACAATAAATTCTAAACTTAATAAAGTAGCCAACAAATGCTTTCGCTTAGAAACAAATACTATAATACCCATAAATACTAACATAATTATACCTAACATTCAAAATAGTCTTAACATTAGTTTTAATAGTTTAATAAAAATTCTGGTCTTGTAAACCAGAGATGAGAAAAATCTCTTAAAACTTCAGAGGTAAGATTAAATACCCTATCTTTAGTCCCCAAAACTAATATTTTAATAAACTACCCTCTGTCATTCTACAATTATTTTTTATATTTCTTACTTTAGGGGTAGGCCTTTTATTTTTACGAATAAACCATCCATTAGCCATAGGATTAACACTCCTATTCCAAACAACATTTATTTCCGTCTTATCTGGATTAATTGCCCCTACATTTTGATTTTCTTATATTCTATTCCTAGTATTCCTAGGAGGAATATTAGTCTTATTCATCTATGTAACCAGCCTAGCCTCTAATGAAATATTTTCAATCTCCTCTAAAAGTTTAATATTTACTTTATTATTTATAACACTAGTTTTTATTATCTGTTTATTATATGATCACTTAATTTGATTAATCCCCTCAAGACTATTAAATGAATCTACCCTATTATTTAATCTTCAAATACTACCCTCCTTTTTATTTAAACTATATAATACCTATTCGTGTATTTTCACTATTATATTAATCTCATACTTATTTTTGACCTTAGTAGTAGTAGTCTCTATTACCAATATTTTTCACGGCCCCCTTCGATCAACTTTAAATTAATGTTCAAACCTATACGTTTACACCATCCTTTATTTAAAATTGCTAACAATGCTTTAGTAGACTTACCAGCCCCCTCTAATATTTCTACTTGATGAAATTTTGGGTCTCTTTTAGGTTTATGTTTAGTGATTCAAATCGCTACAGGGCTTTTCCTAGCTATACACTATGTAGCTCATATTGACTTAGCTTTTTCAAGCGTAGCCCATATTTGCCGAGATGTAAATTATGGTTGACTACTACGAACTTTACATGCAAATGGGGCTTCTTTTTTCTTTATTTGTATTTACCTGCATGTAGGACGAGGGATATACTACGGCTCATATTTATTTATACACACTTGAATAATTGGAGTTATTATCTTTTTTTTAGTTATAGGAACTGCATTCATAGGATACGTTTTACCTTGAGGTCAAATATCTTTTTGAGGGGCTACAGTTATTACTAATTTATTATCTGCTGTACCTTATTTAGGTACAGATATAGTCCAATGACTATGAGGGGGATTTGCCGTTGATAACGCTACCCTAACCCGATTTTTTACCTTTCACTTTCTCTTTCCTTTTATTATTGCAGGAGCAACTTTAATTCATCTACTATTCCTACATCAAACCGGGTCTAATAATCCTTTAGGAGTAAATAGAGACCTAGATAAAATCCCATTTCACCCTTACTTTTCATTTAAGGATATTGTAGGATTCGTAATTTTAATTGCTACTTTAACTTTACTTTCTCTATTAGATCCTTATTTACTGGGAGACCCAGATAATTTTATCCCAGCCAATCCTTTAGTAACCCCTGTACATATTCAACCTGAATGATATTTTCTATTTGCTTACGCTATTTTACGTTCCATCCCTAATAAGTTAGGGGGAGTTATTGCTTTAGTTCTATCTATTGCTATTTTATTCATCCTCCCTTTTACTAATAAAAGTAAATTTCGAGGACTAGAATTTTATCCTTGTAATCAAATTTTATTTTGATCCCTACTGGGAGTAGTTTTATTACTAACTTGAATTGGAGCCCGTCCAGTTGAAGACCCTTACATTATTACCGGCCAAATTTTAACAGTAACTTACTTTTCCCTATATATTATCAATCCCCTAATATTAAAATTATGGGATAACTTATTAGATTGATTAATTAATTATATGTATAATATATGTTTTGAAAGCATAATACAGAGGTTAAATTCCTCTATTAATCTTTTATATTTTACAATATATCTTTATTTTTAACTTTTACTTAATATTTTATTTATATTCCTAAAATTAATTTTAAACCCATAAAAAATAATAGATAATTTAAAGATAATGGTAAAAAACTCTTCCAAGCCAAATACATTAATTTATCATACCGAAACCGAGGTAAAGTCCCTCGCACTCAAATAAAACAAAAAGAAATAAAGACTAACTTTAAAAAAAATATAAAACTATATACATCTCTTCCTAAAAAAATTACACAAAATAATATTCTTATAAAAAGAATTCTAGCATATTCAGCCATAAAAATTAATGCAAATCCCCCTCTTCTATATTCTACATTAAACCCTGAAACTAATTCAGACTCCCCCTCAGCGAAATCAAAGGGAGTCCGATTAGTTTCTGCTAAACAAGATGCAAATCAAGCCAAAGCTAAAGGGAAAGCTAAAATAAAAAATCAACAATTTTGTTGATATAAGTTAAAATCCACTAAACTATAACTTCCAATGAGAAAAACAAATGAAAGCAAAATTAAAGCTAATCTTACCTCATAAGAAATAGTTTGAGCTACAGCACGCAAACCCCCTAACAAAGCATAATTAGAATTAGAAGACCATCCTGCTACTATTACTGTATACACCCCTAAGCTTGTACAAGCTAAAAAGAAAAGTAAACCAAGATTAAAATTATGTAGCCCAATTCAATAGGGGAAAATTATTCAAATCACTAAAGATAGAAATAATCTAAAAATTGGAGAAAAATAATAAGGTAAGTAATTAGACATAACAGGATAAGTTTGCTCCTTAGTAAATAATTTAATTGCATCAGCAAAAGGTTGAGGAATTCCTCAATACCCCACCTTATTTGGCCCCTTACGAATCTGAATATATCCTAAAACCTTACGCTCCAAAAGGGTTAAAAACGCTACTCCTACTAATACACAAATTACTAATAATAAACTACCAATAAAAGTCATAATTATATCTTTATAAAACATTTACTATCTGAAAGATTACCCTCCATATATAGATTCTAAATCTATTGCACTTATCTGCCAAAATAGTAATAATATTCTTCATTAAAAGGATTTATCCTAAATACCTGGTCCTTTCGTACTAAAATATTTTCTCTTATTGAGGATAGAAACCAACCTGGCTCACACCGGTCTGAACTCAGATCATGTAAGGTTTTAAAGGTCGAACAGACCTAAACTTTGAACATCTACACCCAAAATTTCCCTTAGTCCAACATCGAGGTCGCAATCCAACTTTGACATCTACACCCAAAATTTCCCTTAGTCCAACATCGAGGTCGCAAACCCTTCTGTCGATTAGAACTCTCAAGAAGGATTACGCTGTTATCCCTAAGGTAACTTAATTTTATAATCATTATTAATGGATCTTCTATTCACTCATCAGTGATTTAAATTAAGAAAAGTTCCTTTATTTTCCTGTCACCCCAACAAAACAAGTTATACATAAAAATTTATACCCTACTAAATAATTTTTAAGATTCCCTGTCAAGCTCTATAGGGTCTTCTCGTCCTCCAATACAATCTCAGCCTTTTCACTAAGACGTTAAATTCTAATATATTTAAGTGAGACAGTTGACACCTCGTCCAACCATTCATTCCAGCCTTTAATTAAAAGACTAATGATTATGCTACCTTTGCACGGTCAAAATACCGCGGCCCTTCAATAACTCTTCAGTGGGCAGGTTAGACCTTATATTCATTCAAAAGGCGATGTTTTTGATAAACAGGCGAGTGTCACTTTGCCGAGTTCCTTACTTAAATTTCTATTATAAAATATAAACTCTTACCTTATACTAATTTTATCATTATTTATCATTAATTTTTATTATTAACCATATCTTAATAAATACCTAAATAATATAAAATTACTACTATATAAAATAAATTATTACATACTTTACATGATAGCTATCTTCAAGCCTACATACTTTATTAATTCTACTTATTATAGGCTAATTTAGGAGCTTATCCCCCTAAATTTTAGTTTAAATGTAAAATACACTATTATAATAATCTATTTCTTATTTAAACCTGAATTAAATTCATTTCTTAAGAAACCAGATATCTTAAAGACCGTCTAATATTTCATTACTAAAGTTATATTTTAAATAAATTTGCAATTTTAACTCACATACAACCTTAGCCCTCTCTAACTCGGGAAATTAAATTTCTTTAATAATTTTTAATAAACCCTGATACAAAAGGTACAGCACTAAGCTTACTTTATATTAAATTTATTTTCAATTATTTCATTTTTCCCTCACGGTACTCTCAAATAATTATTTATTCTTTATACAATACTCTAATATTAAATTTAATGTTATTTCACTTAATTAATCTTCTCCACTTACATACTTCAATTTCCCTTTCAAAATAAACCGATTTGCACGGCATCCTTTCAGTGTAAGTGAAATGCTTAACTATCAAGCTCTACTTTGATACTTTCTAGAAGCACCTTCCGGTACGCCTACTATGTTACGACTTATCTCACCTTAAAAATGAGAGCGACGGGCGATGTGTGCATGTTTTAGAGCTTTATATCATAAAACTTATGTTAATTTTATTACACCCAAATCCACCTTTATTGAAATATTTCAATCCCAAATCCGTGTATATTAATATATTGTAACTCACCTCCTCTTAACCATTAGCTGCACCTTGACCTGACATATTTTACTATTTAAAATCTTGAATATTTCTTCCTAGAATATCCTGTTGACGGCGGTATACAAACTATTAACCAGGCTAAGTAAAGTAAATCGAGGATTATCGATTACGGGACAAGTTCTTCTGACACGATTAAAACACCGCCAAATTCTTTGAGTTTCAAGAACATAACTATTACTACTCTGATTTTATAACTTAACAATTAGAATAATAGGGTATCTAATCCTAGTTTTACCTCTAATTTTCCCAGCTTCATTATTATACATTTTAGTTTATAAATTATTTTAAAATTTCACCTAACAAAATAAATTTTTATAACTACTTTTTACTTTTATTAACTGTAACCAATAATACTTTCTTACCCCTCTTGTTTAACCGCGGTGGCTGGCACAAGTTTTACCAGAATTTATAACATTTACTAAATCCAACTTACATTGATATTTAATATAAAATACTGCGACTAACTTCATTAAATCCTTTAGATTATTTAAATTCACGATTTATCTTACATGTAAAATAATATTATAGAAAATACCTAAGCCAGAATAAAACTTTCTTCCCAGATTATTACATAAGGTCTTATAAAATTATTTCTAAGACTTATTTATAGATTTTAATCTATATGTTACCCGCTAATTATAAAAATTATTTTACACTTAATTTTTTTTAAATATATGAAAACAGCTTACTATTATTAATCTATAATATTATTGATATCTTCTATTATTAATCTATAATATTATTGATATCTTCTATTATTAATCTATAATATTATTAATATCTTCTATTATTAATCTATAATATTATTAATATCTTCTATTATTAATATATAAATATTATAAATATCTTTATATTATAAATCTATAAATATTATAACTAGAGCCTTACTCTCTTTGGGATCCCTCCCAGAGTAAGGCTCCTATTCTTTTAATAATTAACTTACCTACTATTCTGGTTGGCACTTTACTTATCTTTCTTTTTCATACTTAACACTCTATGATTGGCTTGCACCTTAATTAAGATCTTTATATATATCTCATTAATTTCATAAAAGCTTCCTTTCTAGTCTTAATATTTTATTATATATATCTACTTTTTCTATTCATTTTTCCCCTAATTTTGTTCCTCAACTCCCTCTTTTACGATAAAAAAAAAAAAAAAACAAGGGACAAAATTTTTAGTTATTAATAAAATTACCTCATAATCACTTTTTTTTTTTCATGGGGGGGGGGGGGGGGGGGAAGATTACTAATAAATCTCCTCATATAACAAAACCTCCCCATAAAATTAATTTAACTATCCAAAATTTAATACTTATTGATAAAATAACTCTAAATGAATAGAAACAACTTTTAATGATATAAATTGACCTCCACTGAAATAAACAATCCCAATTTTATAAAATTAATTAACTAAACCCTTAACTAAAATATATTTAATTACAGGATCCTATTTCTAATTAAATAATAAAATAAGGACTTGTACATCAGACTATAAGAGCCTCCCTAAATATAATTATCCCTAATAATAAATTAATAAATTCATTCGATCTAATTAAATAAAAATAAATTTAAATAAATTTCCCCCGATATTTTTACCGTTTATACATTTTATCAACCCATCTTTAAGACCTTGAATAACTTTACTTCAATAA